TATAGGTTTTTATAAAAATATATATTAAAAAAAAAATACTATAAACATACATACGAAAATGCCCCTATTTGTACTTTTTTTTATTAACTTACTTAATTTGCTAACAAGGTTGGGTTTTTTTCAATTTTTTTATTACAAATTTTTTTGTTTTAATAAATATTTAATTAATTAATTTATAATAGATATTTATATTCTTCCAAATTCTTATTTTATATTAAATTTCAATTATAATAGAATTAAATTGATAAAATAAAAAATTTAAAATAAATATATTATATATATATTATTAAAAAAAAAGGGGTATTTATTAATTAATAAGGTATATAAATCAATCAGTCAATGATATGATCTTTAAAAATCTATCCTTGAAAGAAAAAGAGGGTAGGTAATATGTCTATAGAAATATTATAAAATATTTTATTTATTAATAAAATATTATTTTACAATAATCCTAAGATTATGGGTTAATAATTAAGTATTTTAGAATAAAAATAAAATAACTTAAATCATTATTCATTTATCTAAGTATTAATATATTATAGCAATTATAAAATAATTATTAATTAATCAATAATTATTATATATTATTAATAAATATAATTTTTAATAAATTATAATCAATAATGAAAAAAAAAAAAAAAAAAGGGAATTAATCACTAATTTTATAACTTTTAATAATTTTAATTAAAATTTAAAAATTTATTAAAAAATTATTTAAGAAATTTCAGTTTAATCTTATTTTAAATATAAAATTTGTTAAAAAATCTCTTATATTTAAATTTATGTTTATAATAAAAAATTTTGTATATAAATTAAAATTGGAAAAATTGCGAAAAATGACAAAAAAAAAATACTAAATTTAATTATTTTTATTTTTTAAAAAAAAAATTATTTTTAAAATTTAATTGAGTTATTTCATAAAATGTAGGGATTTTATTTAATAATTTATTTTAGTTTTAAAAATTAACTAAAGTTGTTTCTTTAATTTAATATTTATATTAAATTGGCATTAGTTAATTAGTTATTTAATAAAATTGTAGGGATTTTATTAGATAATAAATATCTATTTAATTAAATTGTAGGGATTTATTAAATAGTAAGTTATAAATTTTAAAAATTTTAGGGGATTTAAAAATTTATAATAAATTGAGTCTTACAAAAAGAATGTGAGGGGTTGGGAGGAAGTTCAACTGATGTTTATAGAAAAAATTTTTAAAATAAAAATTTTATTTTAGTTATAAAAATTAGTTTTTATATTTCATTATATGTAAATTTTATTTTAAGAATAATTGTCAGTATTTAAATTTAAATATTCAAGTAATTGATATTTAGAAATTATATTTAATATAAACTAAACTTGTGCCAGCAGTTGCGGTTATACAAATTATATAAGTTAATTTATATTAATTAAAATTTTTTTGAAATTAAATTTTTTAATTAAATTTATTAAGTGAAATTTTAAATTTTAATTAAAATTTTTATTTTAAAATATATTTAAAAATTTAGAATTTAAACTAGGATTAGATACCCTATTATTTTAATAGTATATTAAAATTAAATTAGTATTAGTTATGTTCTTTAAAATTAAAAAATTTGGCGGTATTTTAGTCTTTTTAGAGGAACCTGTTTATTAAATGATAGTCCACGATTTTATTTATTTACTTTATTAACTTATATATCGTCGTTATTAAATATTTTATTAGAATTAATATTTAAAATTTTTAATTAAAAATTTAAATCAGATCAAGATGTAGTTTATAAGTAAATTTAAATGGGTTATATTAAAATTATTTTTGGATAAATATATTTATTGTATTTTGAATTTAGATTTAAAAGTAATTTAAATAGATTAATTTATGTGATTAAGCTCTAAAATATGTACATATTGCCCGTCGCTTTCATTTAATATGGAATAAGTCGTAACAAAGTAGATTTACTGGAAAGTGAATCTAGATTCAAATTAGAGCTTGAGTTAAGCATTTTATTTACATTAAAAAGATAGTTTAAAACTTAATTTGAAAGTTAAAGATTGTTGAAATTTTTATTTTATAATTAAATGTAAAAATTAATTAAATTTTATTATTAATAAAAGAAAAAATTTTTTTTATGATAGTTTATGGTATTGTGAAAGATTTCTTAGAATTAAAAAAAAGAAAAATTTAATTTTTGTACCTTGTGTATCAGGGTTTATTAAAATTTAATTAAAAATTTAATATTCTCGAATTTAAAAGAGCTAATAGGTTATTATTTAAAATGTATAATAATTTTATTAAATTATTTATTAGTAATGAAATGTTATTCTTTTTTAGTTATATCTAGTTTTTTAAGAAATAAATTTAATTTAATTATTTGTAATATAAATTTTTATTTTTATAATTATATTATTAATAATTAATATATATAGGGATTAGCTTATATATAAATTATTATTAGATTTAAATTATTTAAAAATTTTAGGATTAAAAATATCTATAATTAAAGTATATTATAATTTATTTATTTTTTATATAATTTAAATTTTCTATTATTTTTATATTAAAATTTATTTTAAAATTATAATTAATTATTAATAATGATAAAATTAGTATAATATTTTATTAAAATTTATAAGATTATTAAGGTTAATTTAAGGAACTCGGCAAATAAGTTTTTCACCTGTTTAATAAAAACATGTCTTTTTGAGTATAATTTAAAGTCTAGCCTGCCCACTGAGATTTTAAAGGGCCGCAGTATTTTGACTGTGCTAAGGTAGCATAATCATTAGTTTTTTTATTGAAAGCTGGAATGAAGGGTTGAATGAAAAAATTACTGTCTCAAATTAATTTTTTTAAAATTTTATTTTTAAGTTAAAAAGCTTAAATATTTTTAAAAGACGAGAAGACCCTATAGAGTTTTATAATTAAATTTTAATAAAAAATTAGAATTAATTTTTTATTGATATTTATTTATTTAATTGGGGTGATTAAAAAATATACTAAACTTTTTTTTTATTGATATATAAATTAATAGTTTTATGATCCAAAAATTTTGAGTGTAAGATTAAATTACCTTAGGGATAACAGCGTAATTTTATTAAAGAGTTCTAATCGATAATAAAGATTGCGACCTCGATGTTGGATTAAAATTTAAATTTGGTGTAGAAGCTAAGTTTTTAAGTCTGTTCGACTTTTAAAATTTTACATGATCTGAGTTTAAACCGGTGTGAGCCAGGTTGGTTTCTATCTTTAAATAAAGTTTATATTTTAGTACGAAAGGACCAAATTTAAATAATACTTATTTTTATTGATTAAATATATTATTTTGGCAGATTAGTGCAATAGATTTAGAATCTTTTTATGTAATTATATTACAAGTAATACTTGATATTTATTGATATTTTTTTAATTTTTATTTCTAGTTTAATTTTATTAGTTTGTGTATTAGTAAGGGTTGCTTTTTTAACTTTATTAGAACGTAAAGTTTTAGGTTATATTCAAATTCGTAAGGGACCTAATAAAGTTGGATTTTTAGGTATTATTCAACCTTTTAGTGATGCAATTAAGTTGTTGACTAAGGAACAAACTTTCCCAATTTTTTCTAATTTAAGAATTTACTATATTTGTCCTATTATAAATTTATTTTTGGCATTATTTTTATGATTTTGTATACCATTTTTAACTGTAAATTTAAGGTTTAACTTATCTTTTTTATATTTTTTAAGAGTTTCAAGGTTAAGAGTATATACAATTATGTTAGCAGGATGGGCTTCTAATTCAAGTTATTCCTTACTGGGGGGATTACGTTCAGTTGCTCAAACTATCTCTTATGAAGTTAGATTAGCATTAATTTTATTATCTTATTTATTTTTAGTTTTAAGTGTTAATTTAATTGACTTACTTAAATATCAAGAATATATTTGATTTTTATATTTAATATTTCCATTATGTTTTATATGGCTAGTTTCAAGATTAGCTGAAACTAATCGGACACCTTTTGATTTTGCTGAGGGCGAATCAGAGTTGGTATCAGGGTTTAATGTTGAGTATTCTAGTGGGGGATTTGTATTGATTTTTTTAGCAGAGTATGGTAATATTTTATTTATAAGGATATTAACTGTTTTATTATTTTTAGGTAGTTCATTAAATTTTACTTTTTTTATAAAGTTAATTTTTATCTCATTTTTTTGATTATGGGTTCGTGGGACATTACCTCGATATCGTTATGATAAATTAATATATTTAGCTTGAAAAAGGTATCTTCCGGTTTCATTAAATTACTTGTTATTTTTTAGAAGAATTAAAATTTATTTATTTATTTTATTTATTTAGTTAATTATTTTTAGTATAAGTTAATAGAGAATTTTACTCTTTCTTATATTTTCAAAATATATACTTATACAAGTTCATTAACTATTTAAAAATAATTTTATCTCATATTTTTGTTAAAATTGGGTTTAGTAAGTAGTAAGTGAAATAAATTATTGTTAATAATTGTCCAGTTAAAATATAGGGATCTTCTACTGGACGAGCTCCAATTCATGTCAATAGAGTAATTGTAGATAAAAGAGTTCAGAATAATAATTTGTTAATTGGGTAGAATTGATTACTTAAAAATTTTTTTTTATTTGAGAATGGTATAGTATATAGGATACCAATTGATACTACTAAAGCAATGACTCCCCCTAATTTGTTAGGGATTGAACGGAGAATTGCATAAGCAAATAGAAAGTATCATTCTGGTTGGATATGGATCGGGGTAACTAAAGGGTTTGCGGGAGTAAAATTATCCGGATCACTGAGTAAGTAAGGGTTTCTTAATGTTAATAATAATAATAGAAATATTATAATTATTATTCCTAAAATATCTTTATATGTAAAATAAGGGTGAAATGGTAATTTATCAATATTTCTTTTTAGTCCCAAAGGGTTCCTAGATCCTGTTTGATGAAGGAATAATAAATGGATTAATATGAATGCTAGGACAATAAAAGGTAATAAAAAATGGAAAGTAAAAAATCGAGTTAAAGTTGCATTATCAACTGCAAATCCTCCTCAAATTCATTGGACTAAAGTATTTCCTAAGTATGGAATTGCAGATATTAAATTAGTAATAACTGTTGCTCCTCAGAATGATATTTGGCCTCATGGTAGGACGTATCCTAAGAATGCAGTTGCTATAACTAAAAAAAAGATAGTAGTTCCAATTATCCAAGTTTCTATTATTATATATGATCTATAATAAATTCCTCGGCCGATATGAATGTATAGACAAATAAAAAAGAATCTTGCTCCGTTAGCGTGTAAAGTTCGTAATATCCATCCGTAATTAATATCTCGACAAATATGGGCTACACTATTAAATGCTATTTCAATATTTGGGCAGTAATGTATGGCAAGGAAGATTCCTGTTAAGATTTGAATTATTAAACATATTCCTAGTAGAGATCCAAAGTTTCACAAGTAAGAGATATTGCTTGGTGTTGGTAGGGTAATTAATCTATCATTAATAATTTTAATTAGTGGTGATTTTTTACGTAGAGGTATTTTCATTAGAATTTTTGACGTAAAGCACCTTGTTTATTATTAGTTATTTTAATAACTAAAATTAAACAAATAAATAAGTATGTTATTATAAATAGTGTAATTATTAAATGAGGGTAATCTAGATATTTTTTAAATATAAATTTAAATTGGTAGGTGGAAAAATTTATAGTTTCAATAATTGGGAATTCAGTGAAGAATGTCATGATTAACGTAATTAATAGAATAATAAATATTAATGGATTAATTTTGAATTTTTCATTAGAGGCGATTCTTGTTATATAAATGAATAAAACTATTATACCTCCGATTATAATAATGAATAGAATGTAAGAAAATCAAAAATTTATTCTTATTTTTCCTGTTATAATAGAAATTATGATTGTCTGTAGCATTAAAGTTAATCCAGAAGATAGTGGATGTTTAAGAAAAATTAGTATAAGAGAATTTACTAAAATTAAATTTATTATATCAGATATTAGTTTAATTTAAAAATTTTAATTTTGGAGATTAAAGATAATTTTTATTATATCTGAAGTTTTAGAAGAATTCTTATTTTTGATTTACAAGACCAATATTTTAAATTAAATTACTAAAACTTGAATGTTAATATATTTAAGATTTATTTTTTTTATAGGTAGATTAAGGTTTATTTTTAATCGTAAGCATTTACTTTTAATATTATTATCTTTAGAATTTATTGTTGTATCTTTATATATAAATATATATATATATATTAGTATATTTAATTATGAATTTTTTTTTTTAATATTTTTTTTAATTATAAGAGTTTGTGAGGGGGTATTAGGTATTTCTTTAATAATTTTGATAGTTCGTGTTCATGGGAATGATTATATTTTAAGATTTTCATCTTTATGATAAAATTTATTTTTTTTATATTTATATTGATTCCTTTAAGTTTTAGAAGGTTTTGATTAAATTTATGAAGATTTTTAGTTTTAATATTTATTTTTATTTTTATAAATTTTAATAATATTTATTATAGAGAAATTTCTTACTTTTTAGGGTGTGATTTATTATCTTATACATTAATTTTATTAAGTTTTTGGATTTGTTTATTAATAATTTTAGCTAGCGTAAATCTAAATAAATTAGATACTTATAAAAAATTTTTTAATTTTGTTATTGTTATTTTAATAATTTCTTTATATTTAAGTTTTTCTTCTTTACATTTTTTTCTTTTTTATATATTTTTTGAGATTAGTTTAATTCCTACATTAATTTTAATTATGGGGTGAGGTAATCAGCCAGAGCGGTTGGAAGCAGGAATTTACTTAATATTTTATACTATACTAATATCTTTACCATTATTAATTATAATTTTTTATTTAGATTATATTAGGGGAAGGTTAATATTTATATTATTAGAACTTAATTATGTATCTTCATATATATATATTATTTTAAATATAGTTTTTTTTATTAAAATGCCTATATTTTTAGTTCATTTGTGGTTACCTAAAGCACATGTTGAGGCTCCTGTTTCTGGTTCAATAATTCTAGCAGGAGTTATATTAAAGTTAGGAGGGTATGGTTTATTACGATTAATTTTTTTATTCCAAGAATTTATTAATTCTTTAAATAATTTTATTATTATCCTTTCTTTATTTGGGGGAGTTTTAGTTTCTTTAATTTGTTTACGTCAGGGGGATATAAAATCTTTGATTGCTTATTCTTCAGTTTCTCACATAGGGTTAGTTTTAGGGGGTTTAATAACTTTAAATTTTTGAGGAATTTGAGGGGGGTTAGTAATGATAATTGCACATGGTTTATGTTCCTCAGGTCTTTTTTGTCTTATTAATCTAATTTATGAACGTTCTCATAGTCGTAGAGTTTATTTAAATAAAGGTTTATTAAGTATTTTACCTAGCTTTTCTTTATTTTGGATACTTTTATTATCCTCTAATATGGCATTTCCACCATCTTTAAATTTATTTAGGGAAATTATATTGATTAATAGATTAGTATCTTATAATTATTTTAATATATTTTTTTTATCCTTAATATCTTTTTTAGTTGCAGGGTATTCTTTAATACTTTATTCTTATTCTCAACATGGAAAAATTTACATTAGTATTTATTACTACCAAAGTGGATTTATTAGTGAATTTTTATTATTATTATTACATTGATTACCTTTAAATATTCTTTTCATTAAGATAGAAATTTTAGTTCAATGAATTTATCTAAATAGTTTAATAAAAAATATTGATTTGTGGATTCAAAGTTATATATTTGTTTTAGATCATTTGTTATATTTATAGTTGTATGTTTTTTATATTAAGATTAATTATTATATTTTTATCTCTAAATTTTTTAATTTTAGATAAAATTTATTTTATTGAATTTATTTTCTTAACTTTGAATTCTTCCGAATTTATTTACGTATTATTATTAGATTGAATATCTTTAATATTTATAAGGTTTGTTTTTTTTATTTCATCAATAGTAATCTTTTATAGAGAGGGATACATAATTGGGGATATAAACAAAAATCGATTTATTTTATTAGTAGTTTTATTTGTTTTTTCAATAATACTAATAATTATTAGTCCTAATTTAATTAGAATTTTGATAGGTTGAGATGGTTTAGGGTTAGTTTCGTATTGTTTAGTTATTTATTATCAGAATGTAAAAAGATTTAATGCAGGGATATTAACTGCTTTATCTAATCGTATTGGGGATGTTGCACTATTAATAGGAATTGCTTGGATATTAAATTATGGAAGTTGAAGATTTATATTTTATTTAGAATTGATAAAAGAAGATTTTATTATAAAATTGATTTGTTTATTAGTTTTGATTGCTAGATTAACTAAAAGTGCTCAAATTCCTTTTTCTTCTTGATTACCAGCAGCAATAGCTGCTCCTACACCAGTTTCATCTTTAGTCCATTCTTCAACTTTAGTAACTGCTGGTGTTTATTTATTAATTCGTTTTAATTTTGCTTTTTCTTATGAGTTAATGAAAGTATTATTATTTATTTCAAGGGCAACAATATTTATATCAGGGCTAGGTGCGAATTTTGAGTTTGATTTAAAGAAAATTATTGCATTATCTACATTAAGCCAATTAGGAATAATAATAAGAATTTTATCGTTGGGGAGTTATAAATTAGCTTTTTTTCATTTGTTAATTCATGCATTATTTAAAGCTTTGTTATTTATATGTGCTGGTAATATTATTCATTCGATGTCTAATTATCAGGATATTCGGTTCATAGGGAGTCTTATTTACCAATTTCCTTTAACTAGGACTTATTTCAATTTATGTAATTGATCTCTATGTGGGTTACCATTTATATCTGGATTTTATTCAAAAGATTTGATTATAGAATTATCTTCAATAGGTTTAATTAATAGGTTTATTTACTTTATTTTTTATATTTCAATTGGACTAACTGTAGCTTATAGGTTTCGTTTAAGTTATTATACTCTAAGGGGAGATTTTAATTTTAATTCTTTGAATTTATTGAAAGAAAATAGGTTTATTATATTAATGGGTATAAGAGGTTTAATTTTATTTGTTATTTTTAGGGGGAGGATATTTTCTTGGCTAATATTTTATTATCCTTTCTTTATTTGTCTATCTTTTATTATAAAACTAATGACGTTATTTTTAATTTTTATTGGGATATTTTTAGGTTATAGATTAGCTCAATTTCATATTTCATATATGTTATATAGGAATAATATATATTGTTTATTTATTAGAAGAATATGGTATATACCTATTTTATCAACCGTAGGAATTATGAGTCAGCCTTTAAAGGGTGGAAAAATCTATTATAAAAATTTCGATCAAGGTTGATTAGAATTTTATGGGGGTCAAAAGCTTAGTTTAAATTTAAATTTAGTATTTTTTTTTCAGCTTTTTTCTAAAAATCATTTAAAAATTTTTTTATTGATATTAGTAATTTGGTTAATTATGTTAGTTATTTAACTTAAATAGCTTATTTAGAGTTTAATATTGAAGATATTAAGGAAGTTTATACTTTTAAGTATTTATAAGAAAAAATTCTAATTTTACAATGAAAATGTAATGTTTTATTAAACTATATAAATAGAAATAAAAACGTATTTCAACGCTTAATAATTAAGTTAGAAGCTTATTATTTTAATTAAATTATTTCTTTAATTGGAAAATTTTCAATTTTATCATTAACAGTGATATACCTCTTTTTGGTTTCAATTAAAAATAAGGATATTATTCAAATTTTTAGGTCGAAACTAAACGCAAAGTTTTGCTTCTTATTTAAGATAAATTGAATTCCAATACTTTTTAAATGCAAATTAAATGTTATTATTAACTATTATCCTATTTTGTTCATTCTAAAGCACCTTGATTTCATTCATGATAAATTCCTAGCAATAAGATAAATATAAAAAATGATAAAGTTAATGAATAGTTAATTAGATTCGTTATCTTTAACGCATAAATAAAAGGAATAAGTAGTGTAATTTCTACGTCAAAAATTAAAAAGATAATTGCAATTAAAAAGAAGTGTAAAGAGAATGGTAAACGGTTAATAGTTTTAGGATCAAATCCACATTCAAATGGACTATTTTTTTCTCGGTCGTAAAAAGTTTTTTTAGAGACTAAATTTACTAAAATTATTAAAATTGTTAGAATGAGAAAAATTATAATTGCTAATTTTCTAATTAAATAAATTATTTATACTAGAATTCTAGATTTTTTGATTGGAAGTCAAATATAATAATTATATTATATAAATAATTTCCTCATCAGTAGATTGAGATATAAAGGAATAGTCAGACTACGTCTACAAAGTGTCAGTATCAAGCAGCTGCCTCAAATCCAAAATGATGCTTGGAAGTAAAGTGATTTAAATTATGGCGAATTAAACAAATAAGTAAAAATGTTGTACCGATTAGTACATGTAGTCCATGGAATCCTGTTGCTATAAAAAAAGTTGATCCATAAATAGAATCTGAGATAGAAAAAGATGATTCTATATATTCATATCCTTGTAGGATTGAGAAATAGATTCCTAAAATAACTGTTAAAAGTAATCTTTGTTTTGTTTGATTATGATTATTTTCTATAAGGCTATGATGTGCTCATGTAACAGTTAACCCAGATGTTAATAAAATTAATGTATTTAATAGTGGAATTTCAAGTGGGTTGAATGTTTGAATGTTTAAAGGGGGTCATTTTAATCCAATTTCTATTCTAGGAGTAAGAGATCTGTGGAAAAAGGCTCAAAAAAATGAGATGAAAAAAAATACTTCTGAGGTAATAAATAAAATTATTCCCCAACGTATACCTTTTGACACTTTTATTGTGTGTAATCCCTGATAAGTTCTTTCTCGTACGATATCTCGTCATCATTGATATATAATTAATGTCGTAATTGTTAAACCAACTAAGAATAAATTATTATTGAATAAGTGGAATCATTTGATTAGTCCGATTATAGTAGTTATAGCCCCTAAAGCACCTATTAATGGTCATGGGCTAATATCTACTAAATGGAATGGGTGATTTTTATGTATTGACATTAAGATTCTCTAGAGTAGAGTGTTCTTAGAATTGCAAATACATAGGATTGGATAATTGCAACTGCAGATTCAAGTATTAAAAGAAGAATTTGGATCAAAATTAAAAAATTTAGTATTCAAATATACAGTAAAGAGCCTGTGTTTCCTAACAAGGTTAACAATAAATGTCCTGCAATTATATTTGCAGATAATCGGATTGCAAGAGTGCCAGGTCGAATAATATTTCTGATAGTTTCAATACATACCATAAAAGGCATTAAAATTGCTGGAGTTCCTTGTGGAACTAAATGAGCTAATATGTGGATAGTATTATTGATTCACCCATAAAGAATGAATCTTAATCATAATGGGAGAGCTAATCTTAAAGTTAATGCTATGTGTCTTGTTCTTGTAAAAATGTAAGGGAATAGTCCTAAAAAATTATTAAATAAAATTATTGTAAATAATGATACAAATATTAACGTGTTACCTTTAGAGTTTCCAATTAAAATTTTAAATTCTTTATGTAATAAAGTAACAATTATCACTCATAGTATTCCTGGGCGAGATGGGATTAATCAATATAATGAAGGAATAATTATTAATCCAATTAATGTCCTTAGTCAATTTAAACTTATATTAAAATTAGATGTTGGATCAAAAGATCTGAATAAATTTATTATCATTTTCAATTTACTTTAATATAACTTTTTATTTTTTTATTAATTTTAGATTTTTCTAAAAAAATAAAATAATTTAGACTGTTAAATAAAAAAAATCTAAGTAAAAATATGAATATTAATCTTAATCAATTTAAAGGTATTATTTGTGGGATAAAAAATTATCAAATGATAATTTTAGTTTGACAAACTAACGTTATATTTTAACTAAATTTTTATTAGAGATAGTTGTAGCTATCATATTATGATTTAAAATTCCATTGCTTACTTTCGGCCATCTAATATTAATTATTTATAAATAAAATTCAATTAGTAAAATGTGCAGGGGAGATCCTTTCTATAACAATAGGTATAAATCTGTGATTTGCTCCACAAATTTCTGAACATTGACCAAAAAAGATTCCAGAACGATTGACAAAAAATCTGACTTGATTTAACCGTCCTGGGGTGGCATCAATTTTAACTCCTAAAGAAGGGATAGTTCATGAATGAATAACATCTGCTGCTGTAACAAGTAATCGGATATTCGATTCAAATGGGATTACTATTCGGTTATCTACTTCTAATAATCGAAAATTAAATAAATTTAGTTCATTTGTTGGGATTATATAAGAATCAAATTCAATATTATTGAAATCTGAGTATTCATAAGATCAATATCATTGATGTCCAATTGTTTTAATTGTAATAGTTGGACTTGAGACTTCATCTAGAATATAAATTAATCGTAAAGAGGGGATTGCAATAAAAATTAAAGTAATTATTGGTAAAATTGTTCAAATAATTTCAATTATTTGATTTTCTAATAAAAATCGATTAGTAAATTTATTAAAAAATAAAGTAGTTATTAATTGTCTTACTAATACAGTAATGACTACTAAAATTATTAGTGTGTGATCATGAAAATAAGATAATTGTTCTATTAAAGGAGTTGCTCTATCTTGTAGTTTAATTTCTTTTCAAGTTATGATTTCTAAAAAAAAGCTTAATTTTTATATTTGGGGTTTAATTCCAATGCACTAATCTGCCATATTAGAAGTTAGAAATTATGGGCAGTTCTGAGTATGAATGTTCAGAAGGTGGAAGATTTTGTATTCATTCAATTGATGAAATTATTCTTAATGAAGAAATCCTTTTTCGATTTGTTATAAATCTTTCTCAAAAGATGTATAATAGTATAATTACTCTTACTAATGAAATTAAAGATCCGATTGATGAGATTATATTTCATAAAGTAAAATAATCAGGGTAGTCTGAGTAACGACGAGGTATACCTATCAATCCTAAGAAATGTTGTGGGAAAAATGTTAAATTTACTCCAATGAATATTACAAAGAATTGAATTTTTAGTAGAAAATTATTTAAGGTTAATCCTGTAAAGAGAGGGTATCATTGGATAATTCCTGCCATAATTGCAAACACAGCTCCTATAGATAATACATAATGAAAATGAGCTACTACATAGTAAGTATCATGTAAAACAATATCAATTGATGAATTTGCTAGAATTACTCCTGTTAATCCTCCAACTGTAAATAAGAATACAAATCCTAGGGCTCATAATATTACAGGTTGATAATTAATGACAGTCCCGTGTAGAGTTGCTAATCAACTAAAAATTTTAATACCTGTTGGAACAGCAATAATTATAGTTGCAGAAGTAAAGTAAGCACGTGTGTCAACATCTATTCCAATCGTAAATATATGATGGGCTCACACAATAAATCCTAATAGTCCAATAGCTATTATAGCATAAATCATTCCCAGTGTTCCAAAAGCTTCTTTTTTTCTCCTTTCCTGTCTAATGATGTGGGAAATTATACCAAATCCGGGTAAAATTAGAATATAAACTTCAGGGTGACCAAAAAATCAAAATAAATGTTGGTAAAGAATTGGGTCTCCACCACCAATTGGGTCAAAAAATGAGGTATTTAAATTTCGATCAGTAAGTAATATTGTGATTGCACCAGCTAAAACAGGTAATGAAAGAAGTAATAAAATTGCTGTGATTACAACTGCTCATACAAATAAAGGTATTCGGTCGAATGATATTCCTTTTGGTCGTATATTAATAACTGTGGTAATGAAATTAATTGCTCCTAAAATAGAAGAAATTCCAGCTAAATGTAATCTGAAAATAGCTAAATCTACTGAGGAACCTCCATGAGCAATATTTGCAGAAAGAGGAGGGTAAACTGTTCATCCTGTTCCTGCCCCTCTTTCAACGATACTTCTTATTAATAAAAGAAATAATGAAGGAGGTAATAATCAAAACCTTATGTTATTTATACGAGGGAATGCTATATCGGGAGCTCCAATTATTAATGGTACAAGTCAATTTCCAAATCCCCCAATTATAATAGGTATTACTATAAAAAAAATTATGATAAAAGCATGTGCAGTAACAATAACATTATAAATTTGGTCGTTACCAATTAATGTTCCTGGGCAACCCAATTCTGTTCGGATTAAGAGACTTAGGGAGGTCCCCACTATCCCAGATCAAGCGCCAAAGATAAAATATAGAGTACCGATATCTTTATGGTTAGTAGAGTATAGCCATTTGTTCGGTAAAATGGCTGAGATTAGGCGATAAATTGTAAATTTATAGACGAATTGTTATTCTTTTACCAAGCCTTATAGTCAAAAATGATATTAAATTGCAAATTTAAAGGAAAATTTTCAAATTTTAAGGCTTAGAAAAATTCTAATTTTAACTTTGAAGGCTAATAGTTTCATTAACTTAAATCCTTACATAAAATTAAATAAATTTATTCTAATAGGGAGCCTTAATAACAGGAAAGAATTAAAAACAATGTTTTTATTTTTAGTTTTAAAATTTTTAATTGATTCATCATAATTCAATATTAATGTTGAAAATGTGATTCGTAGATAGAAATATAGGGTTATTATAGTGCAAATTACTATAATTAATCTTAAAAAATAGAATTGATTAAAAATTAAAAGATTTAAAGTTAGTCATTTAGGGTAAAATCCAATAAAAGGAGGGAGCCCCCCCATCGAAAAAAAGTTTAGTATAAAAATTAATTTAATTAATTTCTCGTTTCTTACTATGAAGGTAATTTGAGATAAATGATAAATTTTAAAGAATTCTATTATAAAAATAATTCTAAGTGTCATAAATGTATAAATAATAAAATAATTTCATCAAATTATTTTAAAAAAAAGTATTCTAGCTAATATTCAACTAATGTGACTGATTGAAGAGTAAGTAAGTAATTTACGTAGCCTAGTCTGATTCACCCCTAAAATACCCCCAGTAATTGTTGATATTAAAATAACAATAGTAAATATAAAGGTATTAATATTGTATATTAAAATAACCCTAGGGGCAATTTTTTGTCAAGTTATTAATATAAAGTTACTTCATCATCTGAGACCTTCCCTTACTTCCGGGAATCAAAAATGGAAAGGGGCTGCTCCTAATTTTGTAAATAAAGCTGAGTTTATCATTAAAATTAACCTTTCTCTTAAGAAAGGTAGTTCAGTTACTGATATTAATGTGATTATACTAAAAATGATAAATGTTGATGCAATTGCTTGCGTAATAAAATACTTAATTATTGCTTCAGTAGGTAATTTATTTGCTTCATTTTTAAATAATGGGATAATTCTAAGTAAATTAACTTCTAAACCAATTCACAAAGAGAATCAATTATAAGAAGAAATTGAGAGTAGGGTTCCCAATAACATTATTATAAAGAATAAAATTTTGTGATAATTTCAGATTAAAAAGAAAAGGGGGTAACCTTTATAAATGAGGTATGAACCCATTAGCTTACTTAGCTTATCTTTTTATTTTTTAGTATATAGTGTACATCAATTTTTGATATTGGTAGAGATAGTTAAATTCTATTAAAAATAATCTTTTTTTTATTGATTATAAGGGTGGGGGGCACTTGAGTAATTCTATCAAAATTAACCTTTAATCAGGCACCTTATA